TGTGCAAAGTTTCCTCCTGTGATATGAGTTACTATCCCTTGATCACTTATAGTACCCCAAACATCCGACTGCATTTTCCAACTGAAATGGAAAATGACTACCGAAATTGCATTGTACATCCAGAATAGACCTAAGAAAACATGATCCCAGGCGGATACTTGACATGTTCCCCCTCGCCCAGGCCCGTCACAAGGGAAGCGAAAACCGAGATTTGCTTTATCAGGTATCAAACGGGAACTGCGAGCAAATAAAACACCTTTCAAAAGTATTAATACAGTCACATGGATGGTAAATGCGTGAATGTGATGGACTAAAAAATCTGCGGTTCCTAATGGAATAGGTAACAAAGCAACTTTGCCGCCTACAGCTACTAATTCGCCACCTCCCCACGTTAAGCTGGTACTTGTTGTTGCACCAGGAGCTGTTACGCCAGGCGCGCCAGCATGGATATTTTGTACCCATTGAGCAAAGATGGGTTGTAATTGTATGGCGGTATCCGAAAACATATCTTGGGGACGGCCTAAAGCACTCATGGTATCATTATGAATGTACAAACCAAAACTGTGAAAACCTAGAAATATACATACCCAGTTAAGGTGGGATATGATTGCATCGCGGTGTCTAAGAACGCGATCTAATAGATCGTTGTATCGAGTAGTTGGATCATAGTCTCTTACCATAAAAATGGCTGCATGTGCAGCAGCACCAACTATTAGAAATCCGCCAATCCACATGTGGTGTGTGAACAAGGAAAGTTGTGTACCATAGTCAGTAGCTAGGTATGGATAGGGGGGCATAGAGTACATATGATGAGCTACAACAATAGTTGTAGAGCCTAGCATAGCTAGGTTAAGAGATAATTGAGCATGCCATGACGTTGTTAGAATTTCATAGAGACCCTTATGCCCTTGTCCTGTAAATGGGCCCTTATGAGCCTCCAAAATATCTTTAAGTCCATGACCAATACCCCAGTTGGTCCTATACATATGACCAGCGATCAGGAAAAGAATAGCAATAGCTAAATGATGGTGCGCAATATCGCTCAACCATAGACCACCGGTTATTGGATCTAGTCCGCCGCGAAAACTAAGAAATTCTGCGTATTTGGACCAATTCAAGGTGAAAAAAGGGGTTGCTCCTTCGGCAAAACTGGGATAAAGTTGAGCCAAAAGGTCGCGATTCAAAATAAATTCATGAGGAAGTGGTATCTCTTTAGGATCAACCCCAGCGTCGAGAAATTGGTTAATCGGTAAAGATACATGGATTTGGTGTCCAGCCCAAGAAAGAGACCCAAGTCCTAATAACCCCGCTAAGTGATGATTCAACATGGATTCTACATCTTGGAACCAGGCCAATTTGGGGGCGGCTTTGTGATAATGGAACCAACCAGCAAAAAGCATTAACGATGCAAAAATCAATGCACCGATCGCGGTACAATAGAGTTGTAATTCACTAGTTATTCCAGATGCTCGCCAAATCTGAAAAAACCCAGAGGTTATTTGGATTCCTCGGAAACCCCCGCCTACATCACCATTCAAAATTTCTTGCCCTACTATTGGCCAAACTACCTGAGCACTGGGTCCAATGTGAGTAGGATCGCTTAGCCATGCTTCATAATTGGAAAAACGGGCACCGTGGAAATACATGCCACTCAACCAAAGAAAGATAATGGAGAGTTGACCAAAATGAGCACTAAAGACTTTTCGCGAGATCTCTTCTAAATCACCGGTATGACTATCGAAATCGTGAGCATCAGCATGTAGGTTCCAGATCCAAGTGGTAGTATCAGGGCCCTTAGCTATTGTTCTTGAGAAATGCCCGGGTCTGGCCCATTCCTCAAAAGATGTTTTTACAGGATCCCTATCCACAATAATTTTAACTTCTGGTTCCGGCGAACGAATAATCATTAAGTCCTCCTCTTTCCGGACAAGACATACAAAGAGACCCGCCAACTGTCTTTTTAGTGAATCTTTGAAAGATAGATATTATGATTAGTCCTTTTTTTACTATCTACCGTCCTTCTATTTTTTTTTAGTTATTCACTGGAGCAATTATATATTGAAGTCAATCCGAGGCAAGTGTTCGGATCTATTATGACATAAGGATTAGGTGCCTAACGGACATTGATTATCCTAGAAAATTTTTTCCCAACGTAACAAAAAAATCTATTTTTTACGTTTTAATATTTTTTACATTTTAATTTAAGAAGCTAGTGTATTTTTTGAGGGTATAAGCCCCTATCTAGATCTACTTTCCTTGAGTGAGCATAATATAGATTTTTTTATTCGATTCCAAATTCCAAGATAATTCATTAGAATTATTAATAAGACCGTTCTGGTATATTAGGGCAGAATATTTATATTGCCCCTTTTATTTGCTTTATTACTTCTGTTCTAGAGCCTATCCCTATTGTTTATCCTTATGAAATATGATATAAAATCGAAGGTAGAAGAAAGGGATATAATAAAATTCTTGATTCGATCTTCCTACCTAAATTATTTGATTAATGGATCAATAACCAAACCACCCATTTTATGAAAATGGAGAGTGGTCTTATTCAAATTCAAAGCGCTTCGTAATCTTCAACCAGTTCTGTGCTTCAATATAATTTCCCGGAGTAAGCGCTATAGCTTGTTTCCAATACTCAGCAGCTTGATCAAACCAAGCTTCCGCAATTTCCGAATCACCCTGTAGAATGGCCTGTTCTCCTCGGTCGGAATAGGCAGTTCCTTCCCCTAGAACCGTACTTGAGAGTTTCCTACCTCATACGGCTCAGAAATTGCTATCTTAATTTCCCTTATCTTAACTGAATTCGATTTCTCAAAAATCGATCCAATTTCTTCTTGGGTTAAGCAAAAGAAGTTAATTACCTAAGTTTCAAACCCTAATTTTGATCAAAAATCAGTTTGATCTTTTCTCCCACCTTCAGAAGAATGAAGCCTAGATAGACCTATATCCTTCGTTCTAATTTTCTGAAAGGTAACTATCTCGGTTTCGTTTCATATATGAAATTTCTATAGAATCCTTGAAAAAGACTTTTTTCCATACCCATAAGAAAGAAAAAAGAACTTACTATCTTTGGGATCTGATACTACACCGCTACTTAATCCCTTAGTGGATCGGCTCTATTACATAAGCAGATTCCTAAATTTTGCCCCATATCATGGTATAATTAAGCAGTTTTTTTTAGTTGTATCGACGCAGTCGCTCACTAATTGATCTTTACGATGCTTTCTCTATCAATTTGAGACTTTATCCATAGAGTAGTAGTATAGGCTCTACTTTCTTCCTATTTTTATTCTCGTGAAGTGTCCTTCCTACAGCTGATAGGGTAAAATCGTTGTTTTGACGATCCCTATGTAGAAAGCCCTTTTTTTAGTAAAGACTAAAAAATTGCACCCTTTCTTTTTTTCTATAGTGGAGATAGTCGCACGTAATGACAGATCACAGCCATATTATTAAAAGCTTGCGGTAGGAAGGGGTTTCGTTCTAGCGCCCGGAAATAATATTCCAAAGCTTTTGTATGTTCTCCATTGCTTGTGTGTATAAGGCCTATGTTATATAGTATATAACTTCGATCATAGGGATCAATTTCTAGTCGCGTAGCTTCATAATAATTCTGCAAAGCTTCTGCATAATTTCCTTCGGATTGAGCCAACATCCGTTACGGTCGTTCATTCTATTCAAAAAATCTCCGTTCCAAAACCGTACATGAGGTTTTCATCTCATACGGCTCCTCCCTTCTGTACATAGTACTAAGCGAAAAATCTATAGAATGAAAATAGAATTAGTCCCATCTCATTATAGACCGAAAGGGGCTGGTATTTTTCCAAGAAATCTCTAGCCAACCTTCCCCCAAGAGGTTTTTCTTAACACCAAAAAATTCTATTAATGCTAGAGGAAAACGATAGCTCCAAGAATTTCTTTGTTCTCAACGCCTCCTATTTAGAGGAATTAGCCACTTCAACGACCTTTGATGGTTATAAGGGTATCCAAAGTACAAACCTGATGGTTGTTTGTTATCCCAACCATTCTTCCCAACCCTGATACCGATCAGGAAAGGGCTAATTTCTAACAAAGTTTTCTCTTGTTGATTCCTATTTCGAGGTGTAGTGCTTTTCTCCCCTATGCTGCCTATTGGTACTAGTAGAGTAGAATTGGCCTGTAATACAGAGCCTATCCTGTAGGTGTAACCTTTCGCTCAATACTCAAATCTATAATTGAAGCATCTGAGGCCACATCAATCGAGGATACACGACAGAAGGGATTGTTAGTTCACTTCACCTTCCCCAAGCGCGGGTTTCCTTTACTAATTTTGCTTTCTCTATGCGAACCCCCTCTTTCTCGTAAGACCGAGATGTAGGTAGGGCTAAAAAAAAAGAGTCAAATCGCACCATCTCTATAATAAGTAAATGCCCTTTTTTCCCCTGAGGTTGTCGGAATTATTTGCAATAAAATATTGGCTACAATAGAGGAGGTCTTATCAATGAAATTTCCATTTATACGGGATCTAGGCATAATTCCCAACCCATTCTATATAGAATTCTTTTCATTCTATCACAAAATAACATAAAAACAAAACATTCGATTCTTATAAATCCATCTATATGCTCTAAATGGATAAGAGAGGAGGGATTTTCCGCTCAGCTCAAATTGTCTCCTTTTCCTTCTGTTTGGACAAGAGGAGATATGAAATATTTGACTAAGATTGGATTTTATTCCACTTTCCTATTTCTCAACAACAACCTTTCTCATCAGCTATTTCGCATTTTCAAAGTAATTAATTGCCCGATACCCTTTTTATTTAGATTGTATGGCGTAAGGTACCTTACGTAAATAGAATTCTAGGGTTCCCCCCTTTTTTATGGAATAAGAAGAATTTGTCTATTCTCTTTTTATTTTGGTTTTCCCTAAAGAAAACCCTTTTGAGGGATCGGAATTCCTAGTAAAAAAATCCTGGATCCTTCCACTTAGACGAAAGGGTATTTTTCCATTCCAATAGACCTTGGAATCCCCGAGCGCTTGTGGCTGTACCTGTACTGCAGGAATAGGAAAACTCGCTATTCACTCAGTTTATTTTCCATAATAAGATTATGTAGGAGAGATGGCCGAGCGGTTCAAGGCGTAGCATTGGAACTGCTATGTAGACTTTTGTTTACCGAGGGTTCGAATCCCTCTCTTTCCGTTTCTCTTAATTCATCAACGTTACTGATCACAATGTATCAAATCAAAAAACAATTTATTCCAGCAATAATACGTTTATTTCATAGAAATTCTCTATAGCAAATTACTGTGGTATGTAAAATACACATAGAGGAAATAACAAAAAAGAAAAAAGGATCCTAGGGTTAATCTATTTTTGCTAGGTGAATGGGAAAATACGAATTAAGAGCTTTAGGTCGATTTAGTTCGGGGAAAGGGGAAGGGGGAAAAAAATTCTATGAACCTTCCCTTTTTTTGTTAAGTTCACGTCTGACGAGAGTAATATTCTACAACTAACAACTCATTTATTTTGAGACCGACCCACTTCCTATCTAGGATTTTTTTTACTAGTCCTTTATATTGCAATGTGTCAACCGTCAAATGCTTTGGCAATTTGCCCGGATCGGATGAACCAATAGAATTTTGAACCAGACGTTTTGATCTTTGGTTATCCTTCGTAGTAATAATATCTTGGGGTTTGCAACGAAAACTTGGTATATCAACTATACGACCATTAACTAAAATATGTCTATGGTTAACTAATTGCCGGGCCCCAGGAATGGTTGAAGCCATACCCAATCGAAAAAGGATATTATCCAAACGCATTTCAAGTAATTGTAGTAAAACCTGACCTGTTGACCTTTTTGCTTTTCCAGCGATATGTACATATCTAAGTAATTGTTGTTCTGTCAGACCATAATGAAAACGCAATTTCTGTTTTTCTTGAAGACGAATACGATATTGCTCTTTTTTCCCAGAATGGAATTTCTTTTTCAGATTATTTCCGGATTTAGGTGTTTTTCTAGTGAGTCCTGGTAAAGCTCCCAGACGGCGTATTTTTTTTAAACGAGGTCCGCGATAACGGGACATGAAGACTCCTTTTTTATTTTATTGAAATTTCATTTTACACAATAAATTTCATTATATTTACATTACAGAATACATCGAAATTAAAACTGAATTAAACTAAAGGATAAACAGAGTAAAATCTACAAACACTAAAAATGGAATTTCATCAACATCTGGTTTTTTTGTATATATATTATTTATTTTAATGTTTTGTATCTAGCAAAAAGGTAAGGTAGAACGACATAATAGATCCTGGATTCTCCATTTAATTCAGAGAAAAAAGAGAGATTCTTGTTCATGGAACATCGATAGAAAAAAAAGCCGACTATCGGATTTGAACCGATGACCCTCGCATTACAAATGCGATGCTCTAACCTCTGAGCTAAGTGGGCTTACATAACAGAAATAGTGTAACAAATAGAAATATATATAGGAAATCCCTAAAATGTCAGATCTTTATTATTAATCTTAGTTATTAACTAGTTCGAAATTAAAAATTCTACTTAGATAGAAGAAAAAATACTAGAATTTTATAAAGATAAAGTTAACTTGATATGCTTAACTAAATGATATTCTTAAATAGGATTATAGAATTTATTGAACTTTTTTTTTTATTTCTCTAATTCGCAATCTATATTTCTAATAGAATCTATTCCAATTTCTATATTGAATTTGATTTCAGATATTTTAAATTTGATATGGCTCGGGGGAATAATCTAATACATAGAAAAGAATAATATATATGAATAATATAATAAAGAGAAAATGCCAAGAGATTGGTATTTTCATTCGATCATTATATAAATTTTTTGAGATAAGATATTTTGTTTTTTTTATTTGTTAATAATTTAAGGATTACTATTTCACTAAGGAGAAGATAGAATCATAGCAAATGAAATCTCTAATTCTGATTAGAAAAAAAAGGATGAATATCAAGCGTTATAGTATGATTTAGAATACTATAAAAAAGGAAGGAGCAGGTGGAGGAGAGAAAAACTTTTGGATATATTGATTCCGATTGAATTGCAAATATATCAACGATAGAATCAAATTTAATTCTGAATTGCAATAAGCGGGGTCTAGACGAGCTGCTAGACTACGTCGAATAATGAATTTAATGATTCAAAAAAAACTAAGAGATGGATGAAATTACACAAGGAATCCTGGTTTCAAAGAAAAGGAAAATGGGGATATGGCGAAATCGGTAGACGCTACGGACTTGATTGTATTGAGCCTTGGTATGGAAACCTGCTAAGTGGTAACTTCCAAATTCAGAGAAACCCTGGAATTAAAAATGGGCAATCCTGAGCCAAATCTCTTTTTTGAAAAAACAAGTGGTTCTCAAACTAGAACCCAAAGGAAAAGGATAGGTGCAGAGACTCAATGGAAGCTGTTCTAACGAATGGAGGTAATTACGTTGTGTTGGTGGTGGAACTCCCTCTAAATTAG